AAATAGCAGATACAGTATAAAAAATAAAAAAGGAAGAGGAAACATAATCCCCTTCGTTTATATATTTTATATACTCTTTACCCATCTATAAAATAGATGGGGTCTATCTCTAGACACCTCGATGAACTAAGTTACGTATGTGTCATGATTTCATCTAGACTATTAACGAATATGTAGATCGATACATATGCATTAATTGTCCAAATCGATACTATGCAAATGATTCAGATGCCAGGAACCAGATTTGAACTGGTGACACGAGGATTTTCAGTCCTCTGCTCTACCAGCTGAGCTATCCCGACCATTTACAAAACATCATCTACTCTTTTTATTTTACTAGATAATGGGAGTCTATGTCAAACCAAAGGACGAAAAAAAGTATTAAAAAGGATTATATAGGTACCAGAATTTATTATTGTATGTTAGCTTCAATAGAAGTTGAAGATTGAATAGAATACAAGTAATTCTATGGTATGGATTATGAATCATTCAAATGATTACTCTTTGTTCAAAAGATTTTTATTTGTACGTGTATACTTTATATCACATTATTGTGATAAGAGAAAAAAATTTCCACAAAAAAAAAAAAAAAAAAGAAGAAATGAGGAATAGGACCCATTTTTAACCGTTAACGAAAAAAGAGGATTACTAGTTAGGGAGTCAAAAGAGCTTTTTTGGGGATAGAGGGACTTGAACCCTCACGATTTCTAAAGTCGACGGATTTTCCTCATACTATAAATTTCATTGTTGTCAGTATTGACATGTAGAATGGGACTCTATCTTCATTCTCGTCCGATTGAGCAGTTCGTCCAAAAAAGATCTATCAGACCATGGAGTGAATACTTTTATAAATTAATATTCTTCCATTTTTTCCTATACAAAAGGTAAAAAATACATATTTTGGCCGTCATTAATACGTTTTTTTATTTTTGAGAGTATTTCTAGTACGTATTTATCTAGATATAGGGTTCTTCTTCATCTTTTTTTTGCAGTTGTTATGGAATCATTCTTATAACAACACAGTAAACTCCATTTGTTAGAACAGCTTCCGTTGAGTCTCTGCACCTATCCATTATTTATTATCGCTTTAAGAATTTTTTTTACTTTTTTATTTTTTAAAACAGGAGTTGGCTCAGGATTGCCCCATTTTTATTAATTCCAGGGTTTCTCTGAATTTGAAAGTTATCACTTAGTAGGTTTCCCTACTAAGGCTCAAGCCAATTAAGTCCGTAGCGTCTACCAATTTCGCCATATCCCCCTTTTTCAGACTCGGATCTTGGTGTGATGTCCTTTTCATTTAATCGATTCTATTAGTCTTTTTTTGATTATTTCATTTCGGCCCGAACCGTTGAATTTATTTAGCGAAAAATTCATATGCCGAAAGCCTTTTCCTTTTTTCCTATTTTGTGTCATCTTTAGCGGGAGTTTCAATTTGATCCAATCAGAAATGATTCTATCATTTCTGTATCTGCAATTCAATAGGAATGGATATCTACTATAATATATACGACCTCTTCCTTTTCCCAGACAATTGGTAATACTCAAAGGGTCGATTCTTTTTTTTTTTCTAATTTTAGTAGAATATTATTCTATTTTGTTATTCGAATTCATGAATAACTGAATGAATTGAATTATGATTCATTATGTAAATGGAATTATGAATTTATAATTCCAACTAATATTAATTACTAATAATTGAATAGATGTTTAATATTTTAGTAAATTTTATATTTTATTCATATTTTTAAATATTTTATAAAATAAATTGTATTAAAATTAAATTTTTAAATTATTATTATCTTAGATCTTTATCTTATATAATAATGGATCTTGTAATTATGTAATTAAAATTGATAAACTATAATTATTTTTATTTATTTGAATTCAAGATTCACTATATTAATTCAGATATTTTTTATTAATAAAAAAAAAAATAAACGTATAATTATACTATGTTATAAATATCAATAAATAAAAATAAAATTATCAAAGAAATTACTATTGATCATTATAGTAATTGTTATCTTATATATTATACTCAATTCAATATTGATTTGAAATTGGATTTTTATCTATATTCATACATAAATTAGATGAATAATAGAATATTAATGAGTATATAGTTTATTGAATTTCTACGTATCTGTTATATCAGCCTGCTTAGCTCAGAGGTTAGAGCATCGCATTTGTAATGCGATGGTCATCGGTTCGATTCCGATAGCCGGCTTTTCTTTATTTGTTCGACTTTTTTTATATGTTTATATGATTGATAATGATTATTATTATTATATATAATCAGAATATTTTAATTTTTAATTCTATTTAGATTATAGTTATATATTATCGAACTAGAACTTCGAAAAAAAAAAAATATATATATATAGCCTAAAAAATACAAATAAAAAAAGATATAAATATAATAAATAAAAAGAAAAATATTATTATAATATTAATATTTATTAATATAAAATTTTAATAATCAAGAATAGAATAACGAATCAAAAATTACAAAATTACAATAATAAAATAAGCTAAAGGGGGTAGTTTGGATATTTATAAAATTCCTCCCATTTCCTCTCATTATTTGTACAATACTTCAGGAAATTTTGCTTCATTTAGTTTAGCTTTAATTTAGGTTTATTTTTAAAATGAAATATCAATAAAAAAAAGGAGTCTTTATGTCGCGTTACCGAGGGCCTCGTTTCAAAAAAATACGCCGTCTGGGGGCTTTACCGGGACTAACTAATAAAAGGCCTAAAGGTGGAAGTGATCTTAGAAATCAATCGCGTTCCGGGAAAAGATCTCAATATCGTATTCGTCTAGAAGAAAAACAAAAATTACGTTTTCATTATGGTATTACAGAACGACAATTGCTGAAATACGTTTGTATTGCCAGAAAAGCCAAAGGGTCCACAGGTCAGGTTTTACTACAATTACTTGAAATGCGTTTGGATAACATCCTTTTTCGCTTGGGTATGGCTCCGACTATTCCTGGAGCCCGCCAATTAGTTAACCATAGACATATTTTAGTTAATGGTCGTATAGTAGATATACCAAGTTATCGTTGCAAACCCCAAGATCTTATTATGGCGAGGGATGAACAAAAATCAAAAATTCTCGTTCAAAATTATCTTGATGCATCCCCCCCCGAGGAATTGCCAAAACATTTGACTCTTCACCCATTCCCATATAAAGGATTAGTAAATCAAATAATAGATAGTAAGTGGGTTGGTTTGAAAATAAATGAATTGTTAGTCGTAGAATATTACTCCCGTCAGACTTAAACCTAACTAAAAGAAACTAAAAAAAGTTCGGACAGTTTTGTCCCTTTCACCAAAGTAAGGGGTTTGCTCCGTATTTTTATCACACTCATGTATCATAACCATAGATCGGTAGAGAGGTTTTTATTCCTTGTCCACTTTTTCCAGTATTTTACATACTACAGCAATTCGAAATATTCAAATAAAAAAAAGAATTTAACTGTTAATACTTTTATTTTTTTTTTTGCGGTCAAGAATGTTGATGAATGGGGTGAAGGTACGGAAAGAGAGGGATTCGAACCCTCGGTAAACAAAAGCCTACATAGCATTTCCAATGCTACGCCTTTAACCACTCGGCCATCTCTCCTATAACAATGATTATGATCCAGAAACCGAATAAATAGCGAGTAACCCATATTTCATATTCATACTCGATTCTTATTTGGATAGGTAAATTTTTTCTCAAAATCTTTTGTTTAAGACTCAGGAGATTCAAATCAAAAGGTTTTTCTTTTTTGTGTTGGAACGGCTCAACTGATGGATGAGTTTATCTTTTTTAGATTTATACTTTTGAGTCTATAGCTATAATTAATAGATATCTTTACATCATGATTCTATTGAAACTTAAATTACCATTACATACAAATTTGCAGATTCCTTTCTAGTTTTAAAGTTCTCATCAAAAAATACCTTACTCCATAGATCTATCCAAAATTAATGAATCATTACCAGTATATTACGATTTGATTGTATACTCGTTATGTCCACAACACAACATAGATTTACAGCATAGAAAAATTATTGGATTCTTCAGCTTCGATGAGAACGCTTCATTGATATTGGTATACTACTACATTTTTATTTGTATGAATTCGAATCGTATTCAAATAGTTAGTATGAATTCCTGCATATGCATAAAGGAGCAATTTTTTTATTTGAGTACGAGTAGTCGTAGTAGGTTCGTATCTTTTTTTTTTATGAATCTTTTTTATGCTATTTCGTATTGTACAATTACTTTGCTTGTGGGATCATTTTTCCACGAGGGTAATGAGAAGAATTATAGAATGGATTGATACCTATGCCTAGATCGAGGATAAATGGAAATTTTATTGATAAGACCTTTTCAATCGTGGCCAATATCTTATTACGAATAATTCCAACAACTTCAGGAGAAAAAGAGGCATTTACCTATTACCGAGATGGTGTGATTTGATTTTTATTATATTTTTTTTTACACCAGTCTTACGAGAAAAATATATCATTCATGATTATCTGATTCGGGATATAAAGAAAAATACTATATATAATTATATATTTTTGATATATTATTGAATTCTTGAAATAAATCCGCGCTTGTTGAAGGTGAAGTTTAAAAATTGAACAACTCCTTCTGTCGTGTATCCCCGATTGACGCAGCCTCAGATGCTATGCTTATTTTTAGTATTGAGCGAAAGGTTACACCTATAGGTTCTACTGGGGCAATCCTACTCTACTAGTACCAATAGGCGGCATAGGGAAAAAAGCACTACACTTAGGAATCAACAATACGAAAACTTTGTGAAAAATGACTTACCCCTTTCCTGCCTTATCGGGATTGGGACTAAAAAGAATGGTTAGGACAACAAACATCCATCTCGTTCGTACTTTGGATACCCGTATAACCATCGAAGACTGTTGAAGTGACTAATTCCTGGAAATTTAGGGGCGTTAAGGACAAAGAAATTGTTGGCGTTTCCATTTCTATTTAGTACTTAGTACCAACACGTTTGTTGGTAACAAAAGCTCTCGCGCAAGAAGGTTGGCTAGAGATTTCTTGTAAAAACACTAGCCCCGCTCAGTTCATAATGCGAATAAAAAATCTATTGAATCAAAAAAGATTTAAATATTTGTATTATGCATATTAAGGGAGGAGCCGTATGAGATGAAAATCTCACGTACGGTTCTGGAACGGAGATTCTTTTAATAGAATGACGACCGTAACGGATGTCAGCTCAATCCGAAGGAAATTATGCGGAAGCTTTACAGAATTATTATGAAGCTATGCGACTAGAAATTGATCCCTACGATCGAAGTTATATACTCTATAACATAGGCCTTATACACACAAGTAATGGAGAACATACGAAAGCTTTAGAATATTATTTTCGGGCACTAGAACGAAACCCCTTCTTACCACAAGCGTTTAACAATATGGCCGTGATCTGTCATTACGTGCGACTATCTCCACTATAGAAAGAAAAAAGGAAAGAAAGACCAAATCTCTTAGTAAATACTAAAAATAAAATAGGCTTTCTACATATGCATCGTCTAAAACAACGATTTTTATGAGCTGTAGCAAATAAATTTACTTCATAGAAGTCGAAATAGGAAGTGAATAAATAAGGTATGCCTAGATACTTTTTTCTATGGATAAAAGATCTAATTGATAGAGAGAAAACACCGTAAAGATCAGCCAATACATAAGACATTAAGAACTGCTTACTTATGCCATAATATCAGACAGATAAAAGTTAGGAATCCGCTTCTGTAATAGGGTTGATCTACTAAAGTATTGAGCAGCGGTGGAGGGTCAGATCCCAAAGATAGTAAGTCTTTTCTTTCTTATGAAGGAAAGATTTTTTAAAAGATTCTATATGATATTCGAATTCTATATATCTATATAGAAATATCGATATGAAACCGAGATAGTTACCTTGCAGAAAATGCTAAAAATAGGGGAAAATTGCTATGCTTTAGTCTTCTGAAGGTAGGAGAAAAGATAAAACAAAAATGAATTGGAACTCAAAATTCAAGTTTGAAACTTATGCAATTAACCTCTTTTGGTTAACCCGAAAAATGGGATAGATATACGATAAATATAATTAAGTTCGATAGATAAAATGGACACCAAAAGAATTTAATGCGGAGCCGTATGAGGTAGGAAACTCTCAAGTACGGTTCGAAGGAAAGGAATTGACCCACCTATTCCGACCGGGGAGAAGAGGCCATTCGACAGGGAGATTCTGAAATTGCCGAGGCTTGGTTCGATCAAGCCGCTGAGTATTGGAAACAGGCTATAGCGCTTACTCCTGGTAGTTATATTGAAGCGCATAATTGGTTGAAGATCACGAGGCGTTTCGACTAAAAGTTCTTATTTATAATTTTTATATTTGTTAGTATTCATGTTGGACCCATCCATAAAATAAAAGTAAAAATGGGATAATTCCTCTAGGAAGAACCAATCAAAGAATTTCATTATATCCCTTCTCAGATCGTTCTATTTTTGATAGGATTTCGTAGGGATAAAGAATACACAGCTCGAGTACAGAATAGATTTATTTCATTTCTGCTATTAGTTATTAAAACTAAATAATTACAATTCAATTACTACTAACATAATTTTTCATTATTTCATTATAAATAACATAACATTATTCAATAATTGAATTGAAAAAGAAAATAAGAAAGAATAAACGAATGGAAAAAATAAATCAAATACTTTCGACTGACTAAATATAGATACCGAGATTTTTCTTATTAATGACGAAACTCATTAATGACTGCTAGCGGGATTTGGAATATTTTTATTTGAAATAGAGTAACACTAGTTATTCAGATATTCTAATTATTTATGTAAAATATTCGATGTAAAAAATTAAGAAACTCTGTCTAATACCTTCTAATTGAGATAGGAATACGCTAAGTCGCACAAAAAAAAATCGTTTTTTACGTTAATCCAAAGTCCAAAAAAGTTTTGAGACTCTTAAAAGAGTCCGTTGAGCGCCTCATGGTTATGTCATAATAGATCCGAACACTTGCCCTGGATCGACTTCCAGATCATAATTGATCTAGTGAATAACTAAATAAAATAGAGAGATGGCAGATAGAAAAGAAAGCAAATTATTCTAAATATCTCTCAGAGGTTCACTAATTACTTGACTGTTGGCAGGTCTCTTTGTATGTCTTGTCCGGAAAGAGGAGGACTCAATGATTATTCGTTCGCCGGAACCAGAAGTAAAAATTTTGGTAGATAGGGATCCTATAAAAACTTCTTTTGAGGAGTGGGCCAGGCCGGGTCATTTTTCAAGAACAATAGCTAAGGGCCCTGAAACTACCACGTGGATCTGGAACCTACATGCTGATGCTCACGATTTCGATAGTCATACCAGCGATTTGGAGGAGATCTCTCGAAAAATCTTTAGTGCCCATTTCGGCCAACTCTCCATCATCTTTCTTTGGCTGAGTGGTATGTATTTCCACG